GATGTAAAATATATCTCTTCTCACCATCCCCATAGTGTATGAGACAAATGTGTGCATTTCGATTAGGGTCGTATTCTATGGTTACGATTTTCCCAGATATGTCTTTTTCATTCCGTCGAAAATCGATTTTACGGTATAGACGCTTATGACCTCCCCCTCTATGCCTTGCGGTAATGATTCCTCTGGCATTCCGCCCTTTCCCACAATGACGCTGTCCAGAGATCAAATTCTTTTTTCGTGGATTGGATTTCACGCGACTGTCTGCGGCCCCATTGCGTGTGCTCGGGGTAGAAGTTTTGTATAAATGGATCGCCGTGTTATTCAGTATTTTGATTGAAGCTCTTTTCTTTCTAGAAAAAGGGGTGGAATAGAATAACCCGGTTGAAGCGTAATGATCATACGTCTGTAATGCATTGTATGTCCCCTAATAGGTCCCATTCTTCGACCCTTTCCCGGGAGCCGATGACTATTCATAGCTATTACCTTAACCCCAAAGAAGAGTTCGACCCAATGCTTTATTTCTGTCCTAGTGGATCCTGCTTCGACATTAGAAGTATATTGATTCTTCCCCACCAATAGCCTAACACTTTTTTCTGTAAATACTCCATATTTGATTCCATCCATAAATTCACTTTCTTTCCTATGAGTTCCAGTATTGATAAGAATTCGAGTTCTTACTGTTCCTATGTTATAGTATGAATATACCACACCAATTCGTTCTCTATTAAGATTCGAATTCGAATCTACAGAATCGAACGAATCTCATAGAGAACTCTATCGAAATCGAACTCTATCGAAATCGAACTCTATCGAAATCGAAGATCGAAAGAATTCTGAAAACAAGAAAACCCATATATATCTATATAGACATACGTTTTCGCATAAAAGTAAGATAGATTTCTCGGATGATGATGATACAGAGCCAGTTCCAATAGACTGAACTTAGGAAACGCTCCCATCCCATTGGTGTGCATCCAGTAGGAATTGAACCTACGAATTCGCCAATTATGAGTTGGGCGCTTTAACCATTCAGCCATGGATGCTTGGATCATCATACATCGTGAATCAATCATTTCCAACCATAACCATAACCATGCCAACAAAACCGCGGAGAGGCTATGAAGTCCAATTATGGATCTTCGAATTGAGAGAGATATTGAGAGAAATCAAGACTTTTGGCTATTTGTATTTGTTAGATTCATGGACCAAATTCGATTTCGTGGGATCTTTCACTTACCTTTTTTTCCACCAAGAACGTTTTCTGAAACTTTTTGACCCCCGAATTTGGAGTATCCTCCTTTCGGGTTCACCAAGCAACCGATCTTTCACGAGCAAAGTTGTAGGACTGGTTAAGGGTGTAGTACTGATTCTAGTAGCGGTCCTTATATCTCGTATGTACCATCAAACTATGGTCGAAAGAAAAAATCTCTATTTGAGGGGGCTTCTTCCTCTACCTATGAATTCCATTGGACCCAGAAATGATACATTGTTTCGGTCTTCCCATAGGTTGGTTGTTTCGCTCCTGTATCTTCCAAAAGGGAAAAAGATCTCTGAGAGTTGTTTGATGGATCCGAAAGGGAGTCCTTGGGTTCTCCCAATAACTCAAAAGTGTATCATGCCTGAATCTAACTGGGGTTCGCGGTGGTGGAGGAACTGGATCGGAAAAAATAGGGATTCTAGTTGTAAGATATCGAAAGAAACCCTAGCTGGAATTGAGATCTCATTCAAAGAGAAAGATATCCAATATCTGGAGTTTCTTTTTGTATCCTATACGACGGATGATCCGATCGCGATCGGCAGGGACCACGATTGGGAATGGTTTGATGGCCTTTCTCCGAGGAAGAAGCGAAACAGAATCAACTTGAATTCGGGACAGCGATTCGAAATCTTAGTGAAACACTGGATTTGTTATCTCATGCCTGCTTTTCGTGAAAAAAGACCAATGGAAGGGGAGGGTTTCTTCAAACAACAGGGATCCGATTTTTTGAGGAAGGTATCGAGAGAGAATTGGATTTGGTTAGACAATGTGTGGTTGGTAAACAAGGATCGGTTTTTTAGCAAGGTACGGAATGTATCGTCAAATATTCACTCTGATTCCACAAGATCTAGTTTCGTTCAAGTAACGGATTCTAGCCAATTGAAAGGATCTTCTGATCAATCCAGAGATGCTTTCGATTCCATTAGTAATGAGGATTCGGAATCTCACACATTGATCAATCAAAGAGAGATTCAACAACTCAAAGAAAGATCGATTCTTTTGGATTGGGATCCTTCCTTTCTTCAAACGGAACGAACCGAGATAGAATCAGACCGATTCCCGAAAAAAAGCCTTTCTGGAGATTCCTCAATGTCCCAGCTATTCGCGGAACGTGAGAAGCAGATGACGAATCATCTGCTTCCGGAAGAAATCGAAGAATTTCTTGGGAATCCTACAAGATCAATTCGTTCTTTTTTCTCTGACAGATGGTCCGAACTTCATCTGGGTTCGAATCCTACTGAGAGGTCCGATCCTAAATTGTTGAAGAAACACCACGATGTTTCTTTTGTCCCTTCCAGGCGATCGGAAAAGAAAGAAATAGTGGCTCTATTCAAGATAATTCCGTATTTACAAAAGACCATCTCAATTCATCCTATTTCATCAGATCCGGGATGTGATAGGGTTCCGAAGGATGAACCGGATCTGGACAGTTCCAATAAGATTTCATTCTTGACCCAAAATCCATTTTTGGATTTATTTTATCTATTCCATGACCGGAACAGGGTGGGGTACACGTTACACCACGATTTTGAATCAGAAGAGAGATTTTCAAAAATGGCAGATCTACTCATTCTATCAATCACCGAGCCGGATCTGGTGTATGATTATGATAGGGTATTTTTTCCCTTTTCTGAGGGATTCCACTCCGGGGATGAATCGAAAAAGAAATCTTTATTGGTTGTACCTCCTATGTTTTCTGAAGATCCAAAACCAAAAAGAGTGGTATTTGCTAGCAACAACATAATGGAGGCAGTCAATCCATATAGATTGATCCGAAATCTGATTCAAATCCAATATAGCACCTATGGGTACATAAGAAATGTATCAAATCGATTCTTTTTAATGTTAATGAATCGATCCGATCGCAACTTCGAATATGGAATGAAAGGGGATCCAATAGGAAATAAGCCTCTGAATCATAGAACTAGAATGAAATATACGATCAACCAACATCTCTCGAATTTGAAAAAGAGTCAGAAGAAAGGGTCCGACCCTCTTAGTTCTCGAACCGAGAGATCCATGAATCGGGATCCTAATGCATATAGATACAAATGGACCCAAAATTTCCAGGAACATTTCATTTCTGAGGCGAAGAGGCGTTTTCAATTTCAAGTAGTGTTCGATCGATATCATCATCATCGAGATCGATTACGTATTCATCGATCTCGATATCGATTCCGTAGTCATCTGAATCAATTAGGTATTCATCGATCTCGATCTCGATTCCGTAGTCATCTGAATCGATTCCGTATTCATCTGAATCGAGTCCGTATTTCTCTGAATCGAGATCGATTCTGTATTCATCTGAATCGATTCCGTATTCATCTGAATCGATTCCGTATTCATCTGAATCGATTCCGTATTCATCTGAATCGATTCCGTATTCATCTGAATCGATTCCGTATTCATCTGAATCGATTCCGTATTCATCTGAATCGATTCTGTAGTCATCTGAATCGATTCCGTATGAATCCGACTCAATATTTGATTGATTGGGCCGAGTTTATGGCCAAACTGTCGAAGTCACATCCCTTTTTGACGAAGTCACCTCGTTTCCTTTTGTCGAAGGCATCTTTATTTTTGTCGAATTCACTTCCCTTTTGGTCGAAGTCACTTCTCTTCTTTTTGTCGAAGTCACTTCTCTTTTTGTCCTTTTTGTCGAAGTCACTTCCTTTTTTCTTTTTGAGTATCGGAAGTCCCCCCATTCCTGGGTCTGAGATCCCCATCTATATCTATGAATTGAAAGGGCCGAATGATCAACTCTGCAATCAGTTGTTAGAATCAATAGGTGTTCAAATCGTTCCTTTTAATAAACGGAAACCCTTCTTATTGGATGATCATGATCCTTCCAACAAATCGAAATTCTCGATCAATGGAGGCACAATAGCACCATTTTTGTTCAATAAGACAAAATGGATGATTGACTCATTCCCTACTAGAAAGAATTGCAGGAACGATTTTGATAACACGGATTCCTATTTCTCAATGATATCCCACGATCGAGACAATTGGCTGAATCCCGTGAAACCATTTCATCGAAGTTCATTGATATCTTCTTTTTCTAAAGCCAATCGACTTCGATTCTTGAATAATCCACATCACTTCTGGTTCTATTGTAACAAAAGATTCCCTTTTTATGTGGAAAAGGCCCTTCTCAAGAATTCGGATCTTACGTATGGACAATTCCTCAATATCTTGTTCATTCGCAACAAAAGATTTTCTTTGTGCGTCGGTAAAAAAAAACATGTTTTTTTGGAGCGAGATACGATTTCCCCAATCGAGTCACAGGTATCTAAGATATTCATACCTAAGGATTTGCCGCAAAGTGGTGACGAAACGTATAACTTGTACAAATCTTTCCATTTTCCAATTCGATCCGATCCATTCGTTGGTAGAGCTATTTATTCGATCGCAGACATTTCTGGAACACCTCTAACAGAGGGACAAATAGTCCATTTTGAAAGAACGGATTGTCCACCTCTTTCAGATATGAATCTATCTGATTCCGAAGGGAAGCAGTATCTCAATTTCAATTCAAACATGGGTTTGATTCACACTTCATGTGCTGAGAAATCCAAAAAGAGGAAAAAACGGAGTCTTAGGTTTCAGAAACGGGAGATGGATAGAACCCTTCAACGAGAGCGTGCTTTTTCAAATCTCGCAAAATGGAATCTGTTCCAACCCTATATACCGTGGTTCTTTACTTTGACAGGGTTCAAATATCTAAAATTCGCCCTTTTCGATCTTTTTTCAAACCTATTGCGCAGTCACATATCTATTTTTCAGGATATTCTGGAGACATCATGGTGGATTCTTCAGACAAAATTGTGGGCGATTCTTTCAAACTGGAATCTCAGTGAGATTTCGAGTCATTGTTTACAGACTCTTCTTCTGTCCGCAGAACTGATTCATCGAACTAATGAGTCACCCCTATGGCTGAGATCATCAAATGCTCGGGAGTTCCTCATCCTTTTCCTTCTTCTTGTTGCTGGATATCTCGTTGGTACACATCTTCTCTTTGTTTCCCGAGCCTCTAGTGAGTTACAGACGGATTTCAAAAAGATCAAATCTTTGATGATTCCATCATACATGATTGAGTTGCGAAAACTTCTGGATAGGTATCCTACATCTGAGCGGAATTCTTTCTGGTTAAAGAATCTCTTTCTAGTTGCTCTGGAACAATTAGTCTATTTTCTAGAAGCAATATGGGGTTCTGCTTTTAACATGCTATTGGGTGGCGGTCCCGCTTATGGGTTCAAATCCATAGGTTCTAAGAAGAAATTTTGGAATAGCAATCTCATCGGTATCAGGGATTTCCTAAGGATCATACCAAATCCCATCAATCGAATCACTTTTTCGAGAAATACGAGACATCTAAGTCGTACAAGTAAAGAGATCTATTCATTGATAAGAAAAAACGTGAACGTTGAGTGGATTGATGATCAAATAGAATCCTGGGTCGCGAACAGTGATTTGATTGAGGATGAAGAAAGAGAATTCTTGGTTCAGTTGTTCACCTTAACGACCGAAAAAAGGATGGATCAAATGCTATTGAGTCTGACTCATAGTGATGGTTTATCAAAGAATGACTCTAGTTATCAAATGGTTGAACAACAGGGATCAATTTACTTACGATACGTAGTTGACATTCATCAAAAGGATCTAATGAATTATGAGTTCAATAGATCCTGTTTAGCAGAAAGACGGATATTCCTTGCTCATTTTCAGACAATCACTTATTCACAAACCTCGTGTGGGGCTACTCGTTTTCATTTCCCATCTCATGGAAAACCCTTTTCGCTCCGCTTAGCCCTATCCCCCTCTAGGGGTATTTTAGTGATAGGTTCGATAGGAACTGGACGATCCTATTTGGTCAAATCCCTCGCGACAAACTCCTATGTTCCTTTCATTACGGTAGTTCCGAACAAGTTCCTGGATGACATTCCTGATCATTATCAGATCGATCCTTATGATGATAGTGGCGCTAACGATCTTTCTAGGGATTATGCTTATGCTTATGATTATAGTGATAGTGATGAGAGTGACGCTATTGATATTGATGAGAGTGACGCTATTGATATTGATGTTGATGAGAGTGACGATAGCGATAGCGATGATGACCTTGATATAGATGATATAGAGCTGCTAAATAAGCTACCTCCGGATGCTAGGGATAGACTCCTACTAGAGCCATTTAGTATCCCCCTTACATTCAAAATAGCAAAAGCAATGTCCCCTTGCATACTCTGGATTCCAAACATTCATGATCTGTCTGTGCGTGCGTCGAATGACTTATCCCTCGGTCTATTAGTGAACTCTCTCTCCAGGGATTGTGAAAGATGCTCCACTAGCAATATCCTTGTTATTGCTTCGACTCATATTCCCCAAAAAGTGGATCCCGCTCTAATAGCTCCGAATAAATTAAATACATGCCTTAAGCTACGAAGGCTTCTTATTCCACAACAACGAAAGCACTTTTTCACTCTTTCATATACTAGGGGATTTCACTTGGAAAAGAAACTGTCCCATCCTAATGGATTCGGGTCCATAACCATGGGTTCCAGTGTACGAGATCTTGTAGCACTTACCAATGAGGCCCTATCCATTAGTATTGCACAGAAGAAATCCATTATAGACACTCATACAATTCGATCCGCTCTTCATAGACAAACTTGGAATTTGCGAGCCAAGGTAAGACCGGTTCAGGATCCTGGGATCCTTTTCTATCAGATAGGAAGGGCTATTGCACAAAATGTACTTCTAAGTAATGGCCCCATAGATCCTATATCTATCTATCTGAAGAAGAGATTCCCTAAGGAAGGGGGTTCTTATTTGTACAACTGGTACTTCGAGCTTGCAACGAGCATGAAGAGATTAACGATACTTCTTTATCTTTTGAGTTGTTCTGCCGGATCGGTCGCTCATGATCTTTGGTCTCTACCCGGACCCGATGAAAAAAATGGGATCACTTCTTATTTGGTTGAGACTGATTCTGCTCTAGTTCGTGGCCTATTAGAAGTATTCGAAGGAGAAGGCACTCTGGTGGGATCCTCTCGGACAGAAAAAGATGGCAGTCAGTTTGATAATGATCGAGTGACATTGCTTCTTCGGTCCGAACGAAGGAATCCCTTAGATATGATGCAAAATGGATTTTGTTCTAGCGTTGATCCGAAATTTCTCTATGAAAAAGACGAATCGGAGTTTGAATTGGAAGAAGGGGTTGCATTTGGAGAAGGAGACCTCGACCTGCAACAGATAGAGGAGGATTTCTTCAATGACATAGTTTGGGCTCCTAGAATATGGTACCCCGATCTATTTGGTTGGATCGAAAGTCCCAATGAATTGGGATTTCCCTATTGGGCCAGGTCATTTTGGGGCACGCGGATCATTTCAGATCAAGAGAATGATTCGGAAGAGAATGATTCGGAGTTCTTGCAGAGTGGAACCATGCAGTACCAGACACGAGATCGATTTTACAAAGAACAAGTCTTTTTTCAATTTCAAATAAGGCAATTTCTTTGGGACCCTGGGAATCCATTCTTTTTCGATGGGCCTGTGTTTTCACGTCGAGAATTCTTTGCAGATCAAGAGATGTCAAAGGGGCTTCTTACTTCCCTAACAAGTCCTCTTACATCGCTGTCTAAAAGCTGGTTCATCAAAAATACGCAAGAAAATAACTTCGAATTGTTGATTCATCGCCAGAGATGTCAGAGAACCAATAGTTCATTATCTAATGGGTCTTTCCGTTCTAATACTCCATCCGAGAGTTATCAGTATTTATCAA